TTTTTCTATTTTTTTTTTTTCATTCCTATTCTTCTTTCTTTTATTAAAAAGAAAGTGGGGATTCTAAGAAAAAGGGGGAGCTTACAAAATAAGGGATTATTTCGTTTCCGATAGTCATTTATTTTAATTGGTGGATAGGAGTATACTCTGGATCGGAATCGTGGGGAGTACTGCCTGATCATTTCTACTAACTTAAAGCCCCAATTAGTATTCTTTTTATATTATGTGTAAATGTCCTTTGGGATAAATTACATAATCGCTATTACTAATCCTTTGCGTAGTTTGGCATTTCTAACCATCCACTCATTTTTGCTAAACCCTTCGCTTTATGGTAATGCAAACAAATGTTAGTGAAAACCGAATAGGGTTGATTTTTTTGAACCCGCTTCAAGCTAGGATGACATGACTAATCAACCAATCTTGGGGTAAACGGTCTCTTCTTCTTCTGTTTATTTATGCTCAACTCTTTAATTCTTCTTATACATCGAAGACGAGACTCAATAATTTTACTGCAAATATATATTATATAGCTGTTTTCTTTCACTCATATAACTATATAATTTAATATAATTTAATTCATTAATCCAAAATCCAAATAATGAATTAAAAATGAAGATATCTATGCAATTTATTTCAACTCTTTTTCTATAACGACTAGAAAGAAAGGAATAGGTAAAAGTTTATGTTTCAACGAATCGCACGTAGAGCTATTGATAATACACATAGGGTTAATGGTATTTCATAACTAATCGATTGAGCAGCAGCTCGTAGACCACCTAAAAAGGAATATTTATTATTTGAACCATATCCTGACATAAGAAGTCCAATGGGAGCAATACTTGAAACCGCAATCCATAAAAAAACCCCGATATTGAGATCGGATAAAACAAGGCGATAGTCAAAAGGAATTACTGAATAACTTAGTAGAATTGATATGACTGCTATGGATGGTCCGATACTGAATAAACGAGTATCTCCTCTAGATGGAAGAAGATTCTCTTTGAAAAGTAGTTTTGTCCCATCTGCTAGAGCTTGAAGAACTCCTAAAGGACCGGCGTATTCGGGTCCAATACGTTGTTGCAGCCCTGCGGATATTTCTCTTTCTAACCATACAATTACTAGTACGCCTATTGTGATTCCCAATACAAGAGCCAAAATAGGAACAAGCACCCATATAATTCCATAGACCTCTTTTAAGGATTCCACTCTGTAAAAAGAATTGATATCTTGTATTTCCGTTGTATCAATTATCATTTCAACGATCAACTTCTCCCATAATGATATCTATGCTACCTAGTATTGTCATAATATCAGCCAATTTCATTCTTTTAACTAACTGAGGAAGAATTTGCAAATTGATAAAACCCGGCGGGCGAATTTTACATCTCCAAGGAAAACCACTCTGATCCCCTATCAGAAAAATTCCCAATTCGCCCTTTGGGGCTTCGACTCTCACATAAAGTTCTTGTTTCGGCAATTCAAAAATAGGAGAAGGTTTTTTACTAATGAATCGATATTCAAAATCATGCCATTCTGGATACCTTTCTCTATCAAAGTATCGGATTTCTAAATTCTCATAGGGCCCCCCAGGAATTCCTTCTAGAGCCTGTTGAATAATTTTTATGGATTCTGTCATTTCACCAATTCGGACTAAATAACGAGCTAATGAATCCCCTTCTTTTTGCCATTGGACTTCCCAATCCAATTCGTCGTAACACTCATAATGATCAACTTTACGAAGATCCCATTGTATTCCGGAAGCTCGCAGCATTGGTCCCGATAAACCCCAATTTATTACTTCGTCTCTACCAATAATTCCTACGCCCTCAACGCGTTCTAAAAAAATAGGATTTCGTGTAATAAGTTTTTGATATTCAGTAACTCCTGTAAAAAAATAATGGCAGAAATCCAAACATTTATCTATCCAGCCATAAGGTAGATCAGCCGCTACCCCTCCGATACGAAAATAATTATGCATCATTCTCATACCAGTGGCAGCTTCGAATAGATCATATATGAATTCTCTTTCTCTGAAAATATAGAAGAAAGGAGTTTGTGCACCAATATCTGCCATAAAGGGTCCGAGCCATAACAGATGAGAAGCTATACGACTCAATTCCAACATAATTACTCTGATATAACTGGCTCTTTTAGGTACTTGAATATTTCCTAACTGTTCTGGCCCATTTACAGTTATTGCTTCTGTGAACATAGTAGCTAAATAATCCCAACGAGTTACATAAGGCAGATATTGTACAATTGTTCGGTTTTCCGCAATTTTTTCCATTCCTCTGTGTAAATAACCCAATATTGGTTCACAGTCAATAACATCTTCACTGTCCAGAGTAACGATGAGTCGAAGAACACCATGCATTGACGGGTGGTGGGGGCCCATATTGACTATCATGAGATCTTTTCTTGTAGCTGGTATATTCATAAGTTTTTCCTCGATTCATTCTTCCATGAATTGCGTAAAACGAAAAAAAATTCATCAAAATTCAAGATCTAATAAATCAAATAATTAAAAATGACTCTTCAAATTAACGAAAAATTAAAAATTAACGAATTCTTGATTCCCGAATACCCAACCTATTAATTAAGTTTTTATAACGTACTCTATTTTTCTTTGACAAATAAGACAGCAGCCGTTGACGTTTTCCCAGAATTTTACGTAGACCTCTTTGAGATAAATAGTCTTTTCTGTGCAATTCCAAATGTGAAGTAAGTCGTCTTATTTTATTGGTGAAACTCAATACTTGGAATTCAACGGATCCCCTGTTTTCTTCTTTTTCTTCTTGCGAAATGATTGAGATGAATGAATTTTTTACCATAAAAAGGAATCGCCCCTCTCTTTTTTGAGATATTTTTATCGATATATATATATATTTCTTGATCAGTAATAATAATGCCACTCATTTGAATTTGATATACACAATAATCTTAATTTCGTTAAGAATTCGTAATTTTGTCAAATAAAATTACTTAATTTATTACTCAATAATCAATCCCATTTTAAAAATTGGATTCGGATAGGATATCCTATACAAAAGTATAGTCTATTTCTGTACTCACAAAAAAAAAATAAACAATAATTTAGACTTAAAAAAAATCAGAAGATTTTGTTGATTCATTTTAGATCGAATTAATATTAATATAATGACTTTTCAATCGCGGATACATACGAATCCTTGTCATACTGAAACGACTGCCATTATTGGTATCAAACCAATAGCGATTCATACAAGCTAAATCTTCTAATCGATAATTGGGCCAAAGAAAGAACTTTAATTTAATTAGTTTAGTTTTACCTCTATCAAGATTTTTTCTTTTATTCAACAAAACTTGATCGAAATTTGTTACCTTATTTCCATTGCATCCATTGCAAAATACTGTATTTCTATGGATATTGTTTCTATTCCTAGAATTGAAAAAAATTAGAATTCTCAATTTTCTACGATGCCTCGGGGATAAAATATTTTCAAGAACAAGCAAATCATAATGATTTTTGTCTCTATTTCCATTCATTTTTTGACGTATTGCAATGGATTCATAAAAATTCTTCTTATTTTTATCAACATAGCTTTTTTCTAGGTATCTTTGATTAATTTGATGCTTACTCTTATGAACCAATGAAATACCTATGGTTTGATATATAATAAAATTTCCATCATTTTTTACAGACAGGCGAACTGGTTCGATAAGCAATATTCCCTTTTTCATCACTTCTGTAAGAGGTAAATCCTTATGGACCGTCATAATATCCAGATCCATTTCGTCCCTTTGAATAGCGGATATAACAATTTCTCTTGGATTTGTCATTCTAAGCAGGAGACAATATACTTTGATGTTATTGATGATTCTTTGATTTAAATAATCATCCCATCTCAATTGAAAATTCAAATACCTTTTTAGTAAGAGCTCAAGCTCTGCTTCTATTTTATTCCTGTATTTCTTTTTGTTTCTACGTTTTTTCATGTCTGATCCCGTATAATCTTCTTCAACATCTTTTTCTTTTTTTTTTTCTTGGTTTGAGAGAGCTGATTCAAGATCTGCTTGGTCCGCTAATTCTTTTTCTCCTTGATTTTGATTTTCTAATTCAAAAGTCTTTTTTTCATTCGATAATATAAAAATATCGCTTTTTTTCTTTCCAGTGATACTTTTATGTTTCTTAACATTTTTATTTACATTAAAATTGAAAAGAAGTAATTTGATTGGTATGACCCACGGTTTAATCTTATATGTATTATAAAGTATCACAAATTCTGGGAATAACCAAAGTTCTAGATTCGATATGGGACGACTTAGTATTTCTTCATTCATTCCCATCCAATCCACAAGAGGTTTTTTTTGATTGAATGGGTTAATTTTTTGATCTTGATGAATCGTGAAATAAAATAGACCTTTCTTTTTCTTATCAATTTTATCGATTATTTGATAATTATTAACCCCAGTCTTAGTCTTAGTATTTTTATTTCTGTTGGTGACAGTATCAATATCGACCCAGGCCCTAATATCGGTCTTCTTTCTAAGACAAAAATTGAGAATTTTCCAATCAAAATATTTTCGATCCATATCTTTTTTTCTATCTATACTATCATCTTCTCCTAGATAATTATTGATAAGGATATCACCTTCCAGCATATCAAATAGTTTGCGTTTAGGCGTATTGGAAGTATAAGAAATCTCTTGGTTATTATTTACTTGTAATGGCAATCCATAAATATATGAGTCTTTCTTATCCTCATAATTAATCGATTTATATGAAAAAAGATCATATCTATATTGTTTTTTAAAATTTTCTTTTTGATTTAGTAATAAATCTATTTCAAATTCAAAATCATTATCATTTTGTTTTTCATTTTCATAATGAATTAATCGGTTTTTTTCATATGAATCACATTTGTTTAAATCTTTATTTTTAGCCATACGGCATTGATATTGATTGACTCTATTTCGCCATTTTTGCGGTACTAATCGTGACCATCTAATCTGAGATAAATCATATTGATATTGATAATGATCCTTTAGCCAGTTTTTCCATTCATTAATTACAGAATTTCGAAGGTTCTTATGTTGTCTTAATTCGGAATCAAATATTTCTTGCGTTCCAACAAAATACTCTTTTATTTCATTCTTAATAAAAAAAGATGTTCTGTAATATTTAAAGACAGATCTTAAATTATATAAATTACTGACTTGGGTTTGTGATAATTTGTAGAATACATATGCTTGTGACAAGTAAGATAAGTCCAAAAAAATATGTGAATTCTTATTAATACAAGGTGACCCTTTTATAGTTGAAATAAAGTTAATTATACTTTGATTTGTTTTATCAATTCTTTCTCGATTTGCTTCATTATTGTAAATGTATTTATTAATAATTTTTTTTGTTAATTCAATAAAAAGCTGTGCATTGATTCTAGGGGTATTAATGATACGCAGAAAGATATCTATGTATATCTTTTCAATAAAAAATTTTAAAAAATGGTGGGATTTACGAAGTAATCGAATATTTTTTCTTTTTAATATCCGCCAAATATTTTTTGGTGATTCTAATCTTTTATCTTCATAACTTATTTTGTTAGGGTTAAGATTTATCTCTCGAGTTATAAACTCTCTTTTCTTGTCTTTTTTCATTTTTTCTATTTGATTTATGATTGTATTTGTTCTATTAGTTAGATTTTTAATTCTTTTTTCTGTCAATGAGTAAGTTGCCCAATCCATAGACCGAATTTCAATAGACGATTCGGGAATAATTTTATTATGTATTATCGAATTTGTTTCTTTTTTAGTTTCACTCAATTCATATATTCCTAGTTTTTTCAATCCAAATAATATAATTTGGTTTCTTTTTGAAAATTCTTTTATTATTTTTTTTAGAAATATAATGCTTTTGAGGACCCATTTTTTTGTTTCTTTTGCTACATTTATAAATGTAGCATTTATAAAAAATTTTGTTCTTTCTTTTAAAACTCTTAGAACTAAAAAACATTTTTTTTTTAATTTTAATTTTTTTTTTTCGAATTCTTTAAAAATGGGTTCAAAAAGGGAAAGTTGTTTTCGGGGAGAACCAAACGGCAGTTCAGCTTCCGTTCCCAAAACTGTTAAAAAACAAAAATCATTTTTTTGTCCTTTCCCTTTCTTTTTAATTGGATCTTTATGAGGGGATCGTAACTTAGATCTGTGCCAAGGTTTCAGACGAAAAGGAAATAGTATCTTTATCTGAATACCGTCTGTTAACCATTTTTTCGGAAATTCTTTTTCGGATAATTGAACGCCATTATAGGTGCATTTAACGTGGATTTCTTTATTCAAATCCTTTAAATCCTCGGACCATTCGGGAAATTGAAATAATAATATACGAACAATATTTTTAGCTATTATTAATGAAGGTAATAGAATATATTTTCTAAAAATTGATTGGATTACTAATAAAAAACCTCTTATTACTTGAGCAAAGAAAAAGCTATCCCAAGCTTCTGCTATTTCTATACGAATTTTTTTATCTCTTTTGTATTTTTCGTTTTTGTCCTCCTCTTTTTTCTCACTTTCTTTTGTCTTTTCCTTTGTATAATCCGAAATTTTTAATTCCTTATTTTTCCAATTTAAAAAAATGATTTTCATCAGCTCGGGAATATCAAAATAAAAAAAAGGGGGTTTGTCTAGTCTATCCAAAAAAAGAGGGGAGTGCACATTTGCTTGAAACAGTTCCCAAATAATCGTTTTACGTCTTTGAGCTCGCACAGAGCCCTTTATTATATCTCGACGAAAATCCGATTGTTGTGAATAACGTATCAAAGCCAACTCTTCAGCTTCATCAGGATTATTAGTCTCTTTGTTATTAGTATAAGGATCGGTATTCTCCGGAATATCAGTAAAAATCACGACACGTTTGGCTTTTCTTGAACGAATTAGATAATTCGTTGGCCCATTTTTGTCATTTTCTACTTCCTGTTGTTCTAATTCGTCGATTAATTTGTATGACCATCGAGGAACTTTTTTATTGATTTCTTTTATTCCAATATATTTTTTTCTAATTGTTTTATCCCCAGGATCAGTTATAATTGCATCGAATAAAAATTTTAAAATTTTTATTCGATCTTCCGAATCAATTCTTACTTGTTTGTTTTCCTTAAATGAATAAAGTCCTTTTAAATTGAAATTTGATGTTGATTTTCCTGCAAACTTACTAATTATGTTCAAGAAATAAATAATTTCTGTTGATAATGATTTTCGATCAAATAGATTGACTTCCCGGTCAAATTCTGTGTAATTGGTAGTAAGAAGGATTCCATGAATTTTATTTATCCAAATTGTCTCTATGTAATGTTTTACAGAAGTTTTTATGATTGAGAATAAAAAAATATTTTTGATTTGTCCGCGATAGGGTCCGTTCAAGAAAGGATCATACATCGTAGGTAAATATTCTTTTTTAGTCTCATTATTACACAATCTAATCCTTTTTTCGATTATATCCAGAGGAATAAATCTCTTATCTAG